GACCTGCTCTATCCGAGAAGGATCAGCATATTCTTCCTGCAGGGATGCAAAGAGCTGATTTGTAGACCAATAGAAGCGGATTCAGTTCTTTCCTTCTTTCTTACTTTCATGCCCTATACTTGCAAGATCCAAACAAAGCAAAGAATGCCCGAAAGCAAAGGCAGATTCAAAAGTAAAATGCACCGCTTTACTTCCGGAAAGTTTAATTACGTTATAAAAGATCAAGTCAACCATATGAAGCTCCAGCTACTAAGTCATGAACCAATGCAACTAGAACAACTTATTCTATTCGGCGCAATTAGTCTAGCTAACCCAATCATGCCGTACCTGCCTGAGCCTTAGAGTTCGATTCCAAACAATCCTTCTGAAAAGGAAATTCCTATAGCACTTAGAGCCAAAGCTGAATGCGATGCGTACTAAAGACTGTCGAACCAATCCTTGCTCGTTCAAGTTCAATCCCATCATTCTTACTTCTGCTTTTCGTTCGATCCAACTAGATTCCCCTAAACTTAAACTAAAGGCTCCCGGAATTCCCATGAAAGAGTCACGTCACTCTAACGTTTCACTAGTATAATTTCCTCGAGTACGAGTAGAAGAAAGAAAGTAACTCAATTCATTCATCTATTCATTGATCTAATCCAGATCTGATATTTACCATCTGGAGGGGCTTTTTACTCTGATTCCTTGGTACTGCTTTCAGCCTTATAGCTCACTGAACTACCTTTCCATTTCCAGAAAAACGAGAGTCACTCGCTCCGGGGAGATCTTCTTTGGGACTAAAGTAAAGAGCTCTAACAGAAGAGCGGGAACAGCAAGTAATTCCTACTGTCCTTACTCAAACTAAAGCACCAAGAGCAGCTTTCCTCCCCGAGGGTCATATCTGAAGGTTTTTGTGAGAGACTTTGTTCTTAGCGGCTTAGCCTACCTAATGAAGCAACCTGCAGAACCTGAGCTTGTGAAGAATTATCTGTTAAAAACTCTCCAACCGGAGAAAAGGATTGATAACTTTACTCTTGGAGAAGGAGTAATGCCTACAAGTTTTAAGGACTCGCATCGTCAAAAGGACATATTGGTTGCCGATTTTGGTGGCAGTGCAATAGGAAGAGTTGCGCCTTTCGATTCAGGGTTCTGGTGGATTATACTGCTGAGGTCATACACCAAGTACACGCGTGATTATGCTCTGGCATAACTCCCTGAGGCCCAGAGAGGGATGAAGTTGATACTCAACCTCTGCCTCTCGGATGGCTTTGACACTTTTCCAACACTTCTATGTGCAGATGGATGTAGCATGATTGACAGAAGGATGGTGAGTTTATACTTTAAGTTTTCCACAGGGTTGGCTCCAGCCTTGTTTCGTAGTGAATTTATGGATTTGAATAATTCTTGAAATAATTTGTAAATTGAACTTGTACCTGAAACAGGGAATATGGGTATCCAATTGATATCCAGGCACTCTTCTATTTTTTCCGCTTAGGTGTGCTCGGCAGATGCTAAAGCCAGAGCGTGATGGCAAAGAGTTGATCGAGCGAATTGATAAGCGAATCACAGCTCTCAGCTATCACATTCAGAAAGACTACTGGCTGAATTTCACTCAATTAAATAACATATACCGCTACAAAAACGGAGGAGTACTCCCACACAGCTGTTAACAAGTTGAATGTCATCCTCGACTCTATCTGGGTGTTGGATTTCATGCCCTTGCGGGGAGGGTATCTGATTAAGGAGCGCTGGGAGGTCGGGGAGATGCCCTTGAAGATCACTTACCCAGTTCTGGCCGGATTTGATCTAAAAAACACACGGCGGAGTTACCATAATGGTGGGTCTTGGCCAGGTTAGTGTCAGGAACACAACGTTATAGTACGTTATTTTCATTTCAATGGTGCAAAGGAAAAAGATGCTTGTACGCACATTAGCTCAATTGACCCTGACTGTCTAGATCAGGTTTCCAGTTTAAGAAAGCTGTGAGAATGACCTAACGGCCTTGAATACCGATCCAAATTGAAATTGTGCTTCAAATAGATAATTCTATTGGAAAGGCTATGGTAGGAAATTTATAGTGGATTTTCCTTCACACGAATTTATTGGATTGGAAACAAGATTCAACTAGAATGAAGCAGCAGAAAGGAAATGCAGCACAAATAGTATTTTTAGTTGGCGGCTTCAAACTACCAATCATACTTTACATGGTCTGACTTTGGATGTAAAATGGCATTTGATTTCAGACACCGGGTGGAATTTTTTTTAGCACCCTAGACATTTACGAAATGCAACTATTATCCACTGAAGTGACTTAAATACAATGTATATTCTTGCTCATCTCTTCTTGTGATGAGAATGTTGAAGTTAATGCTTCTTTGATGTGGGTTTCGTGTAGTTCTGATGAGTTAACCAATTCCTCTACCCCGCTTAGTCCCTTTCAACATACCCCGAATCTAGCCTAAAATCCGATCTTTCTTCTCTTATGATTTTTTCTACTTTACTTGACTTTATAAAAGTGTATTCTCTCTAAGAGCTCATTTTGTTTTTGTTTTTCCTGTATAGCTGGCTATATCTTTCCCTGGAATGGCTAACATAGAGATTTCTTCCCTGTGTGGGAGTGTTAAGGGTTTGAGTCATAAACTAAACTTCTTTAGTTCCATTGCTCCTAGTGGTGGGGATTTTCCCTTTAGTTACGTCTAGCATTCCTTTTTTTTTCAAGTAGTCTATTGGGCCTGTGAATGTGAAAAAAGCTTTTCATCCGTCCCGACCAGTCCTTCTCTCTTTTAAGATTGGAGAGGGCTACTATTCAAAAAGAAAATCTTTTTGAAATCAAATCTATAGCCCGCAGAAATGCTTCTTCCTGCGAGTGGAGGTGCTCTGACATCCATTGTAGTATGAGTGGATAGGGCCCTATCACTCTACCTTAGAGTGGTAAGCTATGCTATCTAGTCTAGTTGGAGTTCTTTTTTCAGTGTCGGATTTTTTACAATTAGCCTTTGCCTTCCAATTATGCTTCCTCCTATTTCAAAAAGTTAGTGTTTAAGCCTTTCAATTGCAGTACCACATTTTCTAGCGATCTAGTTCCATTCAGTCCTATTGATCTTGAAGCAGGAGGATTTTCCAAGGCACCTACAGGAAGGGCAGCAAGCGACTAGGTTTCGTTTCATAGGCGGTAAGACTTTCCCATAGAAGCCAGAGGTATGGTATGATGGATGCGGGCATAGTTTACACTCGTAGGTAAGCAAGTGGGATAGCTGAAAGCTTTTGATATGGATCTTAAGTAAGCACAAACCTGTGATAAAGGTAGTTTCCCCCTCTTGGCATTGTAGGAGTCATTCCAGTAGTTTCATTCCAAGCATAAAAAGTACCCGCATTGAATTCGCCTTCGTGGCAGTCTCTTAGGCGTCAGATTTTAGGCAAGCAGAAGGATCAGATAAGACATAGATTTATTTTAGTGGGAGTTATCCATCTAGGTCAAGCGCTAATATATACATTGATTTCCTTTAGAGTTGAGAGTCAAATAGCTAGAAGAAGGCTAGGAAGGTGGAAGAGAAATTACCTATAATAAGAAAGAGAATCCAATTTTCTAATATGAATTTGAATGGATTCTCCACTAACTGGAAAACCTGCCAATCCACTCTTCCTTTTTGGTCTGCCACTACTGTCTTACTGAAGCTGGCTTGCCTTGCGTAGATCAAAAACTTTTCAAACTCTGGCTTACTAATAGAACTTTTCAATATAAAGAAAGACCTTGTACATCTGTCCTATAAAGAAAGACCTTGTACATCTGTCCTAACTTTGATAACACTGGAATACATACTTTACTTCCGCGGGTATTGGCTTTCGGGCTTGATGAGCTCCACCTTAAAGAGAAAAAAAATGGGCCTACTGCATGGGTTAATGTTGATAGGATCTGGGAGATTGGAAAAGACATCCCGGTAAATGTATTTCTTTTAATAAAGGAAAGCTTCCACGTCACATCCGATAGTCTGATTGGACTTCTGCTGGAACTGGCTGGTCACACTCGGTAAGACTTTTTTTATCCTGTAAGACTGGCTTTTAATAGAACCCCTAACATCTCTAAGAAAGCATCGACCCTCGCTGATGCTCGTACATACTTTGATTTCCGACTAAATAAAAGAGGCTTTCTTTGCAGCATCCGTCTTGCAAGCAACCTATCCCCCTATATTAGATTAATCGGGTTACAAAAACTCTAACGGATATAGAGCCAACGGACGCTATGGATTTGTTGTACCATTTTACGTGCTTGAACTCAGAACACACGCCATCCGATCCGAACATAACATACAAGGGCTCCCTTATCTTCTATGTACTTTATCTTCTTTCTGATTTTTTTTTTATTTTATAGACTGGATTGAGTGAACAGTCGGGGGCTGGGATGCCTGCCCTTAACAACGAAAAGCTTTTTTTTAGACTTTTCGCTTCGTTATGAGACAGCTGGTCTAAAAAGGACTTTAATGGATCCGGGCCATATGTACTTGAAAGGGTGGTAGGGGTTTCGTGGAACCAAGTTCTTTCTTTTTGTTGCTTTCCCACTTTCACTTCCCTGGCTTTCGAAACATGGCATCAATAGGATTTCTTTTTATTCTTATAGACTAAAGGAACCGACAGGCCATAATTAGGTCTTAACTTCTATCGGGCACAGGCTTTCGGACAGGCTTTTTACTATTGGTGAATCCACCTTTGATAAGAACTTTCCAAGTCCATCAAAAACCTATAAATAATAAAAAAAGATCCCTGGAGACTAGACTCTTCTCTTGGAAGCGAGATCACTGGAGCTGGGACTGGTGATTGACTTTCCTAAGACTTTTTTTGGATTCCTGAGGGAAGAGGTAGCGAAGGATAAAATCTCGGACACTGGCGTATGGGACTTCTCTTATGTTATAGCTTCTGCGCGAAGAGTGAGCTTATGGACTCTTTCACTTTAACTGGAACGAAGTCGCTATCTTAGTCCGCGGGTAGAAAAGCTGGCTTGTGGAAAGACAGACATTGTCTTTTTTTTTAACAGACTACAGAGTCACAGCACAGCTACTCTTTGCTTGGGCCCCATTGATGAACATGAGATTTGTTATGAAAGGACTTCTCTCCTTCTCTCTAACAAGAGCAAGTAGACCTGCCCTCTAACAAAGAAGAAAACTCACAGCTCTTTGTCTTCCTATATGACATCAAGCAAGCATCACGGACCCTATTTCAAGATATGGATGGGGAACTTTGCTGCATCTGAGGCTAGGCACCTAATCTCCCTCCCAGGGAAAAAAGGCTCTTTGGACACTTTCGAGTTCCTCTGCTCTGAGTCCTAAAACCGGTAATGCCGTTGACGGCTTCTTTTGACTATTGGGATACCTTTCCCGCGCATTCCTTACCTCAGTGTGGGATGCCGTCCCATCTTAGCAAGAAAAGGGCTAGGTTGCTGCTGGTTTTGCGTGAGTATCTTTCTTTTCAGACGCCAGTTTCTATTGAATGCCCTGCTTGAGGAATAGAAATTTCATATAATAGAATAGTAATGGGTTGTGCTAAAGGAACTGACAGATGCTAGGAGGGCTAAACTAAGCACGTAAGCGAAGCCGGGTCGAAGCATAAGCAGGGCATGGTAACGAGAAAGAAGCGGTTGTAAGTTAGATAACTAGTTTAGCAAGCGCGCCTATCGGCTACAGTAACAGCCATGCCATGCGCCTATCTAGCGCATGATAGCTTACTTCTAACTGACATTAAGATTTTGATTGAGTGTGCAGCATCAGGGAGAGGGGGTTGGTATAGTCCTTCCGCAGAGAGGGAGACTGGCTGGAAAGATGGAGATCTTAATGCCAACCGCCTGCTTTTAAGTTTACCTTCTTTTCTAAAGTCTAAAGCAGCTTGCTTGGAAGCTAACTTAAGTAGATTTATTGAAAGAGATATTGCTATTAGCAAACTACCTGCTTGAAAGTGTCTATTCACCCAGACCTCTAAAAGAAGAAGCTGAGCTCTATCTCTCTTTTTTTTTTATTAGAATAAATAAGATTATAGGCAAGGCTTCCCCTGTTGTCTATGAGTCGCCGGCTTCCCTTTTCCCCATAGAGCAAGCCCCTACTGCTCTTCTGCCTGCTTTAGGGCAGGGCCTATATAACGTCATAAAAAGCTCCTTTACCGAACGAGGCTGAGAAAATCTTACCCTACTTGGCTCACTCCCGTTCGCGGGTTTTCTCTCTAAACCAACTCCTTGGCTCACGCGTGTAAATGCGTATATAAGTGCTCAGCTCATTCTTTTCCCAAAAAGTGCTCCTCTTGAGCGATCCATTATATGAGCGGGGCAGCTAGTAGAGAGAAAATCTCCATATTTTTAAGCCGGTCCCATTGATTTAATTAAATTACGATCAGGCTGAGATCTTGCCTGGAAAAGGCTTGGGTAGGGTCAGTTCGTTTAGCGCTTCGAGGCTGTCTTCGACTCATAGAAGAAGTAAGCCCCACTATTTTGTCTAACAAGAAATGGAGTAAGGGACGGGAAGCTACTCTTGTTCATCATGCGCCTTGTGTGCTTTGTATTCTCTATCGCTTGGGAATAAACGATCGCGATGTAGCAGAGTCGTGATAACTCTCTTCAAGCGGATCAACAAAGGCGAGATCAGCTCACTTGCCCACCGACCCGTCTCTTATACGATGAAACAAAGTCCATCCACTATATAAGAAGAGGAGACAGAGAGGTAGTAAGTTGCCCGCTTGTAGCAAGTTCTTTCAGGACGTAGCTAACCCTTCCGAGGGACATCCTGGTTCAAGTCTTCATCGATCGGGTGGATTTATATGCTCCGGGGGGGTGAGACGAGGTGTAGCGCAGTCTGGTCAGCGCATCTGTTTTGGGTACAGAGGGCCATAGGTTCGAATCCTGTCACCTTGACCATAACCTTCATTAGTGTATTCATTTTCTGTGGTTTCCCTAATCAAACTAGATCAAAGAACCATGAATAGGGAACATCCGACCAGCTACGCCTAAGATGTGAAATGGGTGCATAAGGATGTTGTGCTCAGCCTGGAATCATAAAGTTCAAAGTACCAGACTGGACCATCCGAAAAACTTCCTTGACCGATTGGATAAATCAAGAAAACAGCAGTAGCCGCCGCAACAGGAGCTGAATATGCAACAGCAATCCAAGGACGCATACCCAGACGGAAACTCAGTTCCCACTCACGCCCCATGTAACAAGCTACACCAAGTAAGAAGTGTAGAACAATTAGCTCATAAGGACCGCCGTTGTATAACCATTCATCAACGGATGCCGCTTCCCATATTGGGTAAAAGTGCAACCCTATAGCCGCAGAAGTAGGAATAATGGCACCAGAAATGATATTGTTTCCATAAATTAAATCCAGAAAGAGGTTCACGAATACCATCAATGTCTACTGGAGGGGCAGCAATGAAAGCGATAATAAATACAGAAGTTGCGGTCAATAAAGTAGGAATCATCAAAACACCAAACCATCCAATGTCTCCTAACGCAGCGACGAGGACGCAACGGTTGGCCGCCTGATGAGCCTCACTCTCTTTGAGAAATGATGTGCGCTACACCGCTAGCCTTCTTCCATACAGCCATCGGAATATCTGCTTACCAGGGCAGATGCCCCTTTCTTCTTTTAAGCTTAATAAGATTCTTAATTTTGAACTACAGCCCTAGCGGAGACTTAAGACTTTTGATTTGAACAAGAAACTACGTCCCCATCGGCTTTAGGAAGGGCCTTAGCCTTAGCTCCAAGATCTCAGTTTGCATCAGGATTTCAGTTCTCAGCAGGAGCCGATTGCTCTTAACTTAAGGATAAACCGATGGAACATAGTAGTGAATTTCTCTCTCCCGATCCGGTTTCGGTTAAGTAATCTGTCTATCCATCAGGTTAGGTTTCGACCTAAGCATGTAAGGGCTTTCTAGTAGGGTAACCAAACCATGCCTCGCAGCATTGATTTCTTCTTTTCATTCTCAGAACAATCTCCAGAAAGACTTAACGCCAACCAAATAGGAAGCTTCATCCAATCCTCACCTTCGGAACGGGCTCGAGAGCTTCAATCAGACTTAGGGAGCGGGGAAAGTAGCAGAAGGGCGGTCGGAGCAAAACAACTTCTTTGCGGAAAGCGATGTCATTATCTTCCGGTAAGAGTTCAAGCGGTAGTTCGAGCTAAAGCACTCTTCTTGGCTTTCAATTCACTTCCGTTGTTGTACCATTCCATCTCTTTGTCATCGCATATAGAATTCCTTTTTCCTGTTTCGACAGGTCTAGTGTGGGAGCTGTTACCCCTTATTCCTTTTCCTAAATAGGCCTTTCTTCCCTCTCTATAGCCTATAGGTTTTGAGGTTTTGACCTTCATGGGAGAGGTTTCCTTTGTCATAGGTGGCGGAGGGTTTCGCTTTTTATTTTTATATTTTTATATACGAAAAAGTGGCGCAGTGAAAACTCAAAACAAAATCAAGAGAGCATAGAATTTATACAAAATTGGCTTTTTAGGAAAGTTACGGAGATTCAAAGGTTATTACTTCATTCTTCTTTTTCTTTCTCCCAGATCTTTCTTTTTTTCCACAGAAATATCAGAAAGATGCGCCAAATCACACAACCATATAAGGAAGTTTTTTTTTGTAATGGAAGCTCTCTCCTTGCTTTTGAATGCCATGAATCGATTTTTGACTTATTCTCATGGCTTTCGCAAAGTCAAGTTTCTTGCTTTAGTTTTCAATAAGGGGCAACAAGCAACGGATTGAGCTGCGCGAAAGCCGTTGCGCGTTAGCGCATCCGTTTTCTTGCTCGTTAGCGCTTTACTATTTACTAATAAGATAGAAAGGGCTTTTTCCGCTGGATCCAGAACGAATAGGAGATCTATCAGTACGCCATCCGCTCTATATCTTTCGTAGTGACGGAACTCCTCTCTTTTTAGGCTGACGAGCGGAGGCTCCCGGGAGCTTGTCCTCTCGTCCTTTTCAAAGTCGAGTCGCGTAATAAGTAAAAAATAGTAAACAACTCACCTGCCTGGCTAGTTTCGACCCTCCTTCCGGAAGCACGGATTCGCCGGTAGGTATCTACGGAGCCCCGCGCTTCGCTAGGGTTAGGTTTTTGCCGTCCTTAAGTCCAGGATGCGAAAACGATTCCTACCCCTGAGAGTTGATTTCAGGTTCGATAGTGTCGAGAAGGTATTAGCCACCGGTGACCGTACTTTCGTAAAATGGGCGGTGGTTCCTCTCCTTCCTCTTTTCCTCTTGAACCTAGAACAAAAAATGGATCTCGCCGACCGAATCGAAAAAGTAAAAGGCTTCAAACTACTAGTCATTAAGACAACTATGAAATCAAAGTAAGGAAGTCCTTTTCTTGACTTGGCCTGCGTGCATTATACCTACCCCTTTTTAAAGAACTTGATTTCAATCTCAACAAAGAAATGAAAGCATAACTCTTTGCTTGTTGTCCTCTGACTCTTTTAGCCTGCCTTGTGGAGGTCTCTCGGGTGTCTACGGCGGATCCGATCAGTCTCGTGATGAAGAGAATTCCGATCTTCCACTAAGAAAGGTATCGTCACGACAACTCAATTTGTCCGGTAAACTACTCGGGGCTCCCCTTACTATTACTAATGGGCAATCAGTCCAAGGGGCAATATTCGGTCAATCAGGTTAATCCCGAACAGCCTTTGCTGCTCTCTTTCCTGTGGGAGGAATCCCACACAGCTCTTCTTGGTCGTGAAGGGTAAGATACCTTCTTTCTATATTTCTATAAAAGAATGAAGTTCACACGCGAAAGTGTAACCTTACCAAAGGAACAAGATCAAGCCACGGTCGGGAAACTCCCATCGTCTAGTGGTTCAATCTCTCTTTCAAGGAGGAAGCGAGGACCCTGGGGGTATTACGAAAGGAAGTTGATCAGGAATGATTGATTCTTAATCAGTCTGGAATTTCTTCTTCCTGGGTCGATGCCCGAGCGTGGGGACGGACTGTAAATTCGTTGGCAATATGCCTACGCTGGTTCAAATCCAGCTCGGATTCACTAATCCACCATGAGAAAACCCAGAAAATGACATTCCACTGATTGCAGGGTTTTCCAGCAACAGTAGTATAGCCTTTTTTTTGACCTCCTCCCAAAGCGAGGATCCGTATCTGTAAATAGCCCCGTCTGCATTACTCCTTATTAGCCTGGTCCCTATCTCATTGGGCTTCTTAGCCTTCGGCATCCCCTTTCTCTTATTCTTCTTAGCCTTCGGCTTTCGCTATCTCACTAGAAAAGCTTCTCTTCGGCTAACTCTATTCAGTCTTTTCTCTGAATAAATCTCTCAGGATTTCTCTATTCCGGAGGAAAGAACCCATCCTATACCCCAATCTCACGATTCAAAGGATTACCTTATTGGTACCCTATTAGTGCTTTAGAAGCTTCAATAAAGACCTCTGAAAGAGGATTTGTCTTATCTAAGATGCCTACTCCCGATTAAGCCTAACTAACTTGGAGGACAATTTTGTTCGAGTTCTTTGTCAAGGACCTTGCTAAGGGGAGAGTCAGTGAATTGGATTGGTCCACGGTCCTTGTTACTACGGGCTGGGGTGACACGGTGTTTATGAGAGGCATTCTTCTTTTTTGAGCTGCTGGATTTGGAATTGGGATTGCAGTAGATATAAAGCTCCTTTTGATCTTATTGATTTGACTTGATAGCATTCTAAATTCAGTAGAGTAGGTAGAGTAGGTACAGATTGGGCCACGAAGTTCTTCGTGTACATAGGAAGAATAAGTTTACTTTGCACCAGTTTCACTTGCTCTTTCTCGGTGGTCCTCTTTCCGTTCAGCGGGTAATGAAAGGAGTTCTTAATTTTTAGGTTTTTGCTTTTTCGTCCAATATTGGATTCTTTTCACATCCAGCTAAGTATTAAAAAGATAAGGTATTGTTTCACTATTTCAAAGTTGATTGAAAAGGAACTTTTTCCAGTGAGAGTTTGAACAAACATTTGGGCCATCCTTTCATTGAAGACCCCTATGCATGGCTCTCATATACATTTTAAGATGTGTTCTAGGGCAATAAATAAGTTCGGGTGTCGGTACTCATGAGCACGCTTTTTTCTTTATTCTCTTCTAGTAGCGGTAACACAGGGGTTTATTTTATATCAGTCGATTACCCGGCTTCGTAATCAAACTGGATGAATGAACTTCTTTCCAACTACTGAAATGGGATCAACCACTGCTACCTTCGCTGCTTTCCTTAGTCTTGCTTCTTTTCTTTTAGAAGCAATGGATAATATTGTCTCAAAGGGTAATACTCTTTTCGCTAAGGCTACCTGTTGCATGAGGTCCAGGCTTTAGTTGTTAGCTGGGTTCTCGTAGCTTCAGTTCTTGGTGCAGTTTGGTTGGTCCCATCCTTGTTTAGACTATCCTTATCCTTTTTCTAATCTAAGTAATCACCTGTGTTGTCACTGTTTCATTTATTTGCGCTAAGATCTTTGTGACTTGCTCCTTCTGAGCTTTTTCTCGTAATGCTGGATTCCCACCCTTTTCTATGTTTGATGTGGGAATGGTAGGAGTTGCCCGAAAATTATCTCATTTCATTACCGCTTGCCGGGACATTGCCACAAAAGGGAGTCTTTGCCTTTGAGAAAAAAAAAAGGTCCCCTTTCCGACCCTATTCTTTACAAGGAATCCACTTCTGATGTCAGGTTTTATTTACCATTGAATTAGCTTATAGCTTCTTACACAGAGGGAATCTAGGCATTAACACTAACTAACTAGCTATATTGATTTACTCTTCCTTCCTTGCCTATGGTAATAGAATTTCCTTTCCTCTAGCCACCGATGGCGCATTGTCTTCATACCGGGCATGAACCAACCTAAACTGACCATCCAAAAGCATTTGCATCCGTTTTTTCAGGTGGACCACAAGGTTCAGTTTCTCATCTCGAACTAGCAAATCCTGGTCCCTTAACGGACTTATAAATATCCGAGCTTGAAGCTGCAGACTCAGCCATATATAGGAGCAACTTGGAGAAGAGAAAGCTAAGAGGTTTTACGCAGGATCTTTTTCAGAAGTAGAGCAAGGAACAGGTCTGAACCGCCAAGTTGAGATCAGTAACTGGGCGTGGAATTTAACTTGTCTGATTTTTCCGTGTTTAGGAGTGGGAGTCCTTTCTAAAGAGTGACGCTCCTCATTCAAAGAGGGGCGGGTGGTTATCGAGGTTTGCAAAGTCTAAAACTTCAGCATGTTGGATGCACCCAAAGCCCGTTAACCAAAAGGCGAATAGTTAGCCGAGGAAGGGCCTGAATAAGCTTTTTGCCCGATAGGACTGAATCAATCGCAACACAATGGGGGAGGAGCGGGTATAGGGCCTTTGTTGGGCCTACAGAGGCGAATAGGATCAGCACGAATAAATAAAGATTTTCAGGCGAAAAAGGAGAGATCTCTTTTCTTTTGGGCTTGAGAGAGGATGACAGACAAAGGGGATGGCTCCAAGCGAGTGGGCAAGGTATAGAAAGTAACCAGCTAATCGAAATGCCTGTCCCCCTATTAAGTTAAGCCCTGGAGCACCTTGACCCGCTGGTAAGGTGCCTGGAAGGGGATAAAAAAGAAAAAGCAAACAGGTGCTGAGTAGACTTAGCTGCAGAACTAGCTCTTTCATTCGCCGAATCACCCGCTGAATCAATAGAAGCCCACTGCCACCCGCATTCTGGGATTGCTGAAAGTCTGGTTCTAACGTAGGATTTTTTCAACAGGAAATTCTTTGTTTGAATGCTGTCCTTCCACCGTCTTTCTTTCTCTAAAACGAGAAGTTCATAATATATAAATATTTATATAATTTGTTGGCTTACTATCGCCCCTCGCTACTGCTCAACCTCGCTATCGCATTGATTCTTGCCGGCCCTCCCAGATTCAAATTCCTTATTGAAATCGAGATCTTGTTCCATTAGACCCAGTTCGGTCAGATCAGTTCCCATAATAAATATTGCTTGCCCGGGTCGGGCTTTCAGTCTTTGGTCGGGCCTTCCGGGCTTAAGGGAGCCGAGGGGAGGCAGAGAAAAAACAGCCATTTCATCGGTTGTCGGAAGAGCAGTAGGCCTTGGTGCTTGAGTCAGTCCGTGGTCAGCAGTGGATTAGGTAGAATCGGTAACTGTTCTTCCTTAAGTCTGATCCCAAGTGACAGTGACATCGAGTTAGCTCTTTGAAGACTAACCCCTGCTATTGTATTGAATCGGCCATAGCTTGCTACGACCCTTCCTTAGCTTAGGCGAGTGAAGTAGGAAAAATTATTAAATTAACAGAACCCGGAAGGGGCGAAAGGCATAGTAGAAAACTTAGTGACCTGCTACCTTACTTCCCCTGGCTTCGGTTGACCCCCTTTCGGTGGTAGTAAGAGCAGAGTCTTGGGTTGGTGCTTGAAGTAAGGGTCATCAAAGATACGGATTTCTTTTTTGGGATTTGGTACGTGGTGGAGTATTACTCCCGGCGCCCTTCTACAACATCCGGATATCTGTTGTTTAGTAACTTACGCAAGGTACCAATTCACACACCAACCCAATCTCTTTTAAATTTAAAGGGCCAAACTCCCTTCTCTTTTCTTCCCGCCTATTCCTTTTTTTTACATTACTAACGAGATTGTTGAAGGGTCATAAAAGGAGAAAGAATAGGGTAAAGTAGGTTTCTGCGCTTCCGCTTCTTTCTTTGTGGAAAATGCCGGGGAATTGAAAACGAAAGGTTATCGCCTTGTTCCGATTCCTAACCATTTAATACTTCGAACCCTCCAATAAGGTCAATTGTCTTAAAGGGTAATTGGGCCGGAAAAAACTTAGCACAACGGCTTGGGGTGGGAAATTTCTCAACTTTTGGGGCACTTCTTTGATGAGCTAAGCGCTTTAGCCAGGGCATCTATGCTGGAAACTGGGATCAAGAAACTGGGGCTTCCCCCTACGTAATAGCAATATTGGCTGGCCTATATCTATATATAGGCCTCCCAGCTAAAAAGGTAGCTTCACCTCAAAGACGCGGGATTGACTTATCTAGGGTAACTTCCTGATTCATGGTCAGGGCAGGCAAAAGAAAAAGAGGCTCAAGAGTTGATGGTAAGTGTGAGAAAGCTCATGGCTGAATAATCGTGATTGCTCTAGATTGACTTTCTTTTCTGCTTCTCAGAAAGGTATTTTAAGGCCTCCCGCTTCTTCCTCATAAATCTCAGATAACGATTCAGCCGTTCGGTAAGTTGATGTACAATCTTGGCTCTTCCCTTCTTTTCGTATGGCTAGACTGCGGTAAGCATGTCTTCTATATCTTTTTTGCAGGATTTCCATCATGATGATTTTCTATATCTATAAAAGGACTCCTCCCTGGCCAGGTAAGCCCGGTACTTGTACTTGGTGGATCAAGAGCCGGTGAATGCAACTCAGTTACATATCATAATTCCACGTCTGAGGCTTCGCTCATGAATTTCTTATACTGGCACTCTCTTTGCTTTGTCCAATAGATTCTGTAGGCGAACCTGCTTCAAAATGAGTTCGTCGTGGTACTGGTTCGTCATCCCTTCTGGCAATAGATCTGAATGTATAGAGCAGTGGCCCAGGGAAAGAGCTTCAACTCCAAGGACTCCCCGCGGTACTTCGACCTTGCTTTAGGTTAGTTATCGTATAAAAGAGAACGCCATGCTTTCTTTCATCAAAGTCACGGTAAGGTTTGAACCCCAACTTTCTCTTTGTGCAGACTGATACCGAGCTTGGGGCCTATCATTAGTTCCATGGAGATGCTGTACACTTCTTTGTGAGAGGTGGGTAAATGACTGGGCCTACTCATGGAGGCCTCTTCCCCTCAGCTGCAGATGTTCGCAAAGTTTGGGAGATAGTGAATCATTTCCCGATCCTTCCTATAGATGAAGTTGTCTCAAGCTCAGATGCTGTGAGGGACGCAGCTTCACTTCACTCCTCTCTTGATGCCAAAATACGACTGCTGAGTAAGAAAATAGGCGCCTGGACCTATAAGCAGAACTAGACAGAGTATTGGTCGACTTTCAGTCTGGGCAAGACCTGGTTCAGCAAGTAGTAGAAAGGACAAAAAGCATTCGAAAAAAGCCGATTTGGATGGGATTGGGATGGCTACTACCTGACTTTATATTCCTCTAGATCGATCCTCTTTCTTATTATTTTATGGGTAGTCGGGTATGTGCTAGGTATCATTTCATTTATTGGGAATTTATAACAGGTACTAAATGGTGCTAAGTAGGGGATCTGGGGGGTTTGACAACCAATTTAACACAGAAAAAGGAAATTTCATATTATAAAGAAGAGAAGGAAGTTTCATTTTCATCTTTCTTCTTTGAAGACAATTAAAAGAGATATCCGATCTCTGATCGAGCAAGTCTATGCTATAGGTATATTTTTACATGATAAGGAGACTTCGGGCTGAAGCTCAGATACGAGCGAGCTCTAAAACGAGTCTACTAAAAGAATTCCATTTCCCCGCCTACAGATAGAAGACCAAGCTTAGCTAGCCGATATAACCCCCAAAACCCTATAGGATAAGACGCAAGAGGAAGCTGCTGAAGCTATCATCTTCGTTTTCTCGTCTGCGTCTGCTCACTAACTAGCTACTCAGATAGCAAAAAACTAGGAAAGCTAGTCTAGTCCTAGAGGAGTAGTTTTAGTAGAGGACTCAGAAGTTTGACTTTCTTTTTTCTCGGTCTATCGTCTGGCATCCCTCGTTAAGATCTCTACATTCAAATGCAATCCACTCTCTGCATGTCTCTCCGTAGCAAGAATGATCGACCGACAATTAAAGCACGACGCTACTCTCTCTAGCCGCCCCTCTTTCTTTGGAAATGGATCTTTCTTCAAGACACTTCCAGTTTTCGCGAGAGGACAAAGCGTTAATCTTCTTAGTAATTCACTCGTTCAGGTCGCTTTCACCAACTGGGGCAGCTAAGCAAGAAGAATTTCTAAATCCTGATTTTACTTGTCTCTCGGGCTAGGGAAATATGCCATCGATGGGTCGTTCCCACTATAGTCAGCAAAGCATTTTCTTTATGTCGATTCTCAGTTCATTGTCCAATCTCTATCAAGCAGTCACCGAGGCTGCCGGCATAACTATAAACTATCTACACAAGATGACTGCCGATGAGTTCTATCCGTGACCTCCATCCGTTTTCAGATTGGACCAGCTTTTTTTGATAGCACTTCGGGATAGTTTCATAACGTGAGATTCTTAACTGACGATTGGCCTTCTTTTTAAGAAAAAAGAGCACAGGATGTTTCGAAACTTATTATTTATTAATAGACAGACATTCTTATTATAACATCGTTTTAACTACAGCCCTCTGATTTCCGCAAAAAACCGTTTCACATTTTCTGCTCTCATAAAAAGGCCACCGTTCTTGCCCAAGCAACTATTCCTAAAGTAAGAAAGGGCATCTTGTTGAATGTGAACGACATTCAGGGATGGCTCTGATGCCTAGGATGGTAGATCTACTGCCCAATCGCCTATGATATGAGAGCAACCGAGACTGGAACTTCGACTTTCTCTTTAGAAAAAACAACAGTTGGAACTTCTCGTGTAAGGGCTGAGCTCGTTGGCTACTTTTCCTCTTCTGGTTCTTTTCTCCTCTGGGAAGAGAACGTTCCTCTGCTTCGATTCGATTCTGGGAATCAGGCCAAAGGCCTTCTCCCTCATCTGCTTTATCTGAGGCGGATGTTGAAAGAACAGCTTCCGATTCGGATGCTTTTTAAAGAGCTGCTTCAGCAGATTATTCTAAAACAGTTGATTAAGCGGATTCGTATGCTTCGGGTGCTTCTGTTCTAGCTTCCTTATTCTTTGGATTAGGAAATGAAGGCAGCTCATTTTGATTGAGACAAGTGCAAATTGCCGATTTGACTAGTCTGATGAAAAAGGCTGGGTTCCTTACTCTGTTAACGCTTTCTAATTGACTTGCTCTCCCATGAAAAGGTGGAACTCTCGTGCGCACTCTCATCATAACTAAGATCAGGACTTAGACCACCCGGTCACCGCCTCTATGAGGAAATCGACTACCTTGGTTTTCTTATCCACTCTCTTACTCATTATCCGAAAGCCGGTGAAGTTAGATCACTAGGGAATTGAACCGCTAGTACCGATTCCTTCTGATTCCCGAAGACCACACTCTTGAAGAAGATAGAGAAGAAAGACTCGAAGTCAATGCATCCGCTAGCACTACGGGCACCTTCTTCAAGACAAGAATCAAAGAACTAGAATGAGGTTTGAAGACGCTCGACCAACGGGAGAGGAATAAATCGAATCCTTTCTCTCCTCCAAAGGATGTAACTGTATGTAATAAAAAGAAAAAAGAGAAGAAGGCAAAAAGCGCCCGAATGGCTCGTGGTGAGGCTGATCGCTCAAAAGAGACGATCGAGAACTCCTTTTTGATTTGAAGACTCTGCGTGAATGAGTGGAGTGATCTCTCTGTCCCAATCTTCTTGCATGTGAGATCGTTCAGAGGGTCCCAATGGCCCAGAGGCAATTCTCGTATAATAGAATCACGCCTCTAACTATGAATTTCGTAAGAGAAGTCAAGTTGTTAGCCTAGGGCAGATTCGACGGTATGCTTAAAGACTATCCGACTTTTTTGATGTCGTTGCACTACTATTAAGGTAGAAGATCGATCAATTCCCATGCTGGTTTGACCAAGCGATTTCCGACAAGTCTCTCTTCATTTTTTTGGGGAGCGGAGGAAAAGAAACACCAATATGCTAACTGAATACTTATTTCTGGGTAGGATACCTTATAGCTTCACAGTTACAAGTCATTTTCGTTATGACACTGTTTCTCTTGCATTTTTTGCGCTTTTTGGATTACTTTTATTTTCTATTTTTTTCATGGAACGAAAGGGAAAAGCCGTCGCTACAACCAGTGCTCAAAATCAGGGTGGGCACAACGGGGATGGCGACGACGAGAGGAAGAGGAAGGAGGCAGATGAAGCGTATCGCAGACTCCAAATCCGAAAGGCTGAGAAAGCGATTGCGGAGCTCCTGCACAACCTCACAAAGGACGACCATTTTCCCTCGTTCCCCCTCCCAGAAAGAGTGGTTGAACGTCACAAGAAAGGTCTGTGACGATATATGTTCCGAACTTGGAGTGAAGCCGGAGACGCGGCGTGCCTTTGTCAACGGGCTATGCGTGGATCTTTCTACCTCCAAAAGGAACAGTTCACACTTTCTTCAATTTATCGACGAAATGCTGAAGTCTCTTTCGTAAGTTACTCAGTGCTTGCTAAGATAAGAAAATGAAAGACGAACAACCGCGCTGGTCGTAATACTTTCATGCTCCAGTATGAAAGTTCCATTTCAGGGAAGGACGACGTACCATGATACTTTCTGTTTTGTCGAGCCCTGCTTTGGTCTCTGGTTTGATGGTTGCACGTGCTAAGAATCCGGTACATTCCGTTTTGTTTTCCATCCTAGTCTTTCGCAATACTTCAGGGTTACTTATTTTGTTAGGTCTCGACTTCTCCGCTATGATCTTCCCAGTAGTTCATATAGGAGCTATAGCCGTTTCATTCCTATTCGTTGTTATGATGTTCCATATTCAAATAGCGGAGATTCACGAAGAAGTCTTGCGCTATTTACCAGTTAGTGCTATTATTGGACTGATCTTTTGGTGGGAAATGTTCTTCATTTTAGATAATGAAAGCATTCCATTACTACCAACCCAAAGAAAGACGACCTCTCTGAGATATACGGTTTATGCCGGAAAAGTACGAAGTTGGACTAATTTGGAAACATTGGGAAATTTACTTTATACCTACTATTTCGTCTGGTTTTTGGTTCCTAGTCTGATTTTATTAGTAGCCATGATTGGGGCTATAGTACTGACTATGCATAGGACTACTAAGGTGAAAAGACAAGATATATTTCGACGAAATGCTATTTCTTTTAGGAGGACTATAATGAGGAGGACGACAGACCCCCCTCACGATCTACTAAAGGGCAAGTAGCTTGATTGGTTCGAATCCAATTCGTGAGATGGCAGTGATCTTTAGCTGGTCATGGCCATAAGATGCTCTTTTCCTCGGAGCCGTCGATGTCGATAGAAGGAGGTTAAGAGAACTTCATCTTTGTTAAAGGGGAAAGGGCTAGGTCAGTTCTACCAATACCAGTAGTAGTAGTCTCCGTAAAATATACAGTGCCAATAGTGACAGTAGCAGTCTTTCCATCTGTGGTTAGGGCAAAAGTGAGATTCTCAGTTCCTGCAAGCAAGATCAATTCATCAGGTTTGAAAGCGAGCATTTTCTTTTAGACCAATTCAACAGGCCAGTTAGAGATTGAAGTTTGATCGCTTAAGTAAGTGTGAAAAGTAAGTAAATAGACTCATTAGATCTCTCGTGTCCGCATCTGCTACTGAAGATGGATGGGATTGTTGGCAACAGTCCCCGGGATCCATCTAAGTCAAACTAGCACATTCCGTGATCCACCATCAGCCATCCTCAAAGAGGCAGCCCCCAACCAAGCGTAAAGATTCTCAATCCCTTCCACTCTTCTTCTCCTATCCCTCAATTGCTCAACTAGATGGGCGGAGGATAAGGCATTAAAAAACCGTTTATATGTGGGGCGATCGAACCGACTCATCTACAACGCATCTTTGGCTTGTGGAGTGCTCTCTTTATTCTGTGATCTTTGATTTCTCTCTTCTGTCGAATGGCAGACGCATTACGTTTCGTTGATTGAAGATACCTTTTTTAGTGTTTAACCTAGCTAGCCGGGGTTAGAAAGTTGGCCGGAGGCTAGTCTTGCAACTGTGCCCCTTCCCCCACTTTGACTTAGTCTTTATAGAAGGAATCTTTGGCTCCGGGGGAATGGATGTCGCTTGAACCGTCGTCCCCCAACGATCCTATCCTATAGTAAGTAGAACGGATGTTTCCTATCTATTATAGATATAGAAGAAACCCAGCGGCCCTAGCCTTAACACGATGCGCAGTTTACCGCGGTGGTCTGCATTTCGCACCAGCTTACTTTTTTGTTTAAGTTTGTGTTCCGCGAATTAAATACAATACACACTGAACAAAGACTTAAAAACCTTAAAGTTAAGAGATAAAAGACGGCACAACGTTGACACACAGTTCCTTGATAAAGAAAGCATGTCACGAGTTTGGCCAATTGTTCGCGGAGACCTGCTAGGCGAGATTCAGCTTTAGTTGCTGCCAAGGCTTTCAATGATAAGAAAGCAGGGGCGGACAATGATTTTCACCTTTGGTTTGGGTCTTTGATGATTTGAATCCATCTGGGGGTAAAGTAAAAAGGTTAAAGTTATACCGCGGAGGTCCTATGCGAATACATTCTTAAAAAGTAGTGGAGGGCCCAGAATGTCGTTTAGACTCCAAGTATTCCCTCAAGAAAAAGAGGAACGTTCCCGTGGCAAACAACCTTCCTGAAACAATGTCAAAGCATGGACCTTTTAGAGCGAGGGTGAGGTTTGTGACAAATCTAGCAAAATTTAGAAGAGGAACAACCCTGTATGGTTAAGAGCTTGCAAGAGATCCTATTTTGAGGAGCACCCTAAAGAAAGTAGAAAAAGAAGAAGATCAGAAATCAGAAAGAAGGGTAAAAAAGAAAATCATCATAGACTCTGAGGTCTCAACTTCACTCCTTGGGCGGGAAAGGAATCTTCAAGTCTTCGATTTCCAGCTTCTAGCAGCTCAACTCTATTTCAAAGGTGAGCAGCGGGCGCAACTGAACCTAACCGAGGAATGAAAGTCCGAAGAAGAGTAGCTATCTGTCCGCATTTTACTAAATTAGCCTGGCCAAGAAAGAAAGAGAAAAGGGGCTAGCCTTTTCCTCAGTTTCAGGACAAGAATGGAAGAAGGGAGAACGTCAGGAACCTGACCACCTCTCTTGAATCAAGGAAGCCCAGAAAACGTGGCAGACGTTCAAGAAGCCGTGACCTTATCGACGTTATTGGAATAGAGGTCTCTAAGTCCATTAGGAAGAGCGGCAGCTTATGGCCAAGAGCTAGCGGTAAATTAAAGAAGATCCGTTTCTATCCGAGGTCGGAGATTCTCTTTCTATTCTAGATGTCACCATATTGGAAGGTAGGGGTGTGGAATAGAAAGGGCTCAAGAGCATGTCTTCTTTCGCGCATTCTCTCATGGATTCTTGATCGCAGTCTGTAGTTAGGTTTTTTCGAGTTCCTTTCCAATTCACATTGGCTTTGTCTTTTTCTTCTAATTGATTGATTCAACAAAGCAATGAAAGCCCCTCTAACATAGTAAGACGGAAGATCTTCTACGAAGCACCAACCTAATAAAGAAGAAGCGGAATAGGCTCTTAGCCAAGGAGCAAACCCTATTTCACTTTGAAAGTCCTTGATTTCCAGCTGAGCTTAGAACAAAGCAAGCAGCGGAGTTTCAGGAAACCTGATCTAATCGGGAAAGCTGGGAGCAAGAAGAGGAGCTGCTCCATCTCCTTTATTCGCGAGGGGAGCGGATGGCCACAAAGCGAGATTAGATGTCTCTGAGTCTATTTGAGTGGTAGATCTCTCTTGGGATGGTCGGGAAGTCAGGTCTGAGACAAAAAGTTCCCAGCCTGGTTATAATAGAAGTTGTCCCCGGATCTTAGATCACGCAATTTTGTGATGAGTTACACCGGAGTTGGAACCGGGAATGGATTAGCGATCAGAGTCTGTAGCGAGAAGAGTAGAAATTGGAAGATCTTTCTTTGAAAGAGACCTTTTGATGAGGGAGCACCTTCTTCACCTGAACTCTGATTCCATTCAAAAAAGCAATTGGAAAGAAAGACCAATCCACCGGCAGCAGTAAAGGAGAAATTGGAAAAATACCCTTCATTGCATTGCTAGCTTCCTTGCCGATTGAGAGAAGGCACCGAAGCCCTACTCGAAGCTTGGAGTTCCTTCCTTGAATACTAGTCTGACTGTGAGCTATAAGGAAAGGAGAAGAGAACGGAGCACTCAGCCTTACAACATCCATGTGCGTGCCCAGGATCAAGGGCTATGCCTCGAAGAAGGTCAGACCTAAGAAAGCGAATTAGGTGAGGCCTAAGATAGCAAGTCTGGCTACGAACTCTATTTCACGTAGGTAGGAAGCCTTCGACTAAGGGCATGAAAAGGGCACTTCTTATGGCATCCTGCTAAAGAGCGGTAATCCAACGATTAAGCCATTTCTGAGAGTAGAAAACTACCTATTTTTTTTTACGGTGGCATAGTCTTCACCCTTCCGAGCGCAGGAAGCACAAAGAAGGAAGGTCTAAGCTTGTTTAGCTAGAGCTCGATATTCAGCTTCGGCGCTAGACCGGGATACAGTTCGTTGCTTCCTAGAGCTCCATGAGATCAGATTTGGACCATAGAATATGCAATAACCAGTTGTAGATCTTCGATCATCTGGACAACCCGCCCAATCGGCGTCAGAATAGGCAATTAAAGAGCGATCTGTGGTGATACGTAAACCAAAATCAACTGTGCCTTTATATATAACGATATATAACGTAAAATGCGCTTGACTGCAGCAAGATGCGAGGTGCGGGGTTGGTGCATGAACTGGCCAAACTTGGTTAACAGCATACATAAGCGGCGCGTCATTGTTAAGTATTGAAGATCACCCACAATGCTACGATAAGAGGACACATCAGCAATAGCCGTCATGAGCAGATAATTTGGTGCCTGAAATAACAGGGGAAGGTTTGGCAGCAGCCATATTAGATCTCTTGAGCAAGTCAATGGCATATTTTGATTGTGTGAGAGTTAAACCAGAAGAATCTCGATGGGCCTCCATACCAAGAAAAAAAAATGAAGATCCCCAAGGTCTTTGATATCAAACTTAGATCGTAACTGATGGATAATATTGGAAATGACAAGTGAACTTGAACCAGTTTAAATTATATCATCTACATAGAGAAGTAGAAGTGCCATACCATGTGAGCTATGATAAATGAACATAGAGGAGCAATTATTAAGAAAATCCAATTTCAAGCAGAAAAGAGCTCAAACCTTCGAACCATGCCCTTGGAGCTTAGCTTGCCGTAGCCCATAGATAGCTTTATGTAGTTTGCATACATAATGAGGATGAGCGGGCTCTGGAGGAGGTGGTTGCTTTATAAAAACTTCTTCAGAGAGTATGCTCTTCTTGATGCAAACGATGGAAGGCATTTTTGACATCAAGTTGGCGCACAGGCCAATCATTATTAATGGCTATGGAAAGGACCAAACGGATAGTGCAGACTTTCACAACCAGGCTAAAGGTCTCATCAAAATCAAGACCGGGTTTTTGATTATGGTGACAAGGCGCGCTTTATAGCGTTCAATGGAGAGCTGATGGCTCCCGTTGCTTTACTCGAAAAAGCCATTTACAGCCCACTACATTCATTGTTGAAGAAGGAGGAACCAAGGACCAGGTCTGATTTTTAAGTAGTGCATCAAACTCTTCCATCATGGCTGTACGCCATTATTTTTATTGTGTTGTTTGTGTATAACATGTAGGTTCTGAGGGAGAAAGAGCAGCATGAAAACATTGGGGAAGGGGATGTTTGATAGTGAAATAAGTTTTAGGCTTACGGGTTCCATCACGGGACCGTGTAACCATAGGGTGACAAGAGGAAGTGGTTTCGTGAGTTCTTGATACTGAATACCAAGCCTCTTTCATTACTCCCTGTTAGGAATCCTTCCTTCTTGTAGGTTAGGCTAGTCCATCTAGGCTTGCTTCAGTCGATTTTGAGTTAATGAAAAATGATAGACGAACTACTTGTAATGGTTGTTTGTGACCTATGAATCATCTAAAGATGCGTGCTAAGCTCGCTAGGTGGGGTGATAAGGGATTTCCTTCTCGTGTCCCTTTTGTGCTCCGGAGGTCTCCCTGTGGAGAACCATTAATTAGCAAGTAGAAAACAGGATTCTCAATGCAGGTCGGCATGGATAAGAGGAAAGCTATCTCTCCTCAGTGATTTACTATCAAATCTTGCAGCAAGGAGGGCGTTGGGTTGGGAAGGAGATAGAGCTTGAGCTTGAGCGTGGAGCTTGTCTTCTTGACAGGCCTACTTTTCTTTGTTCAACTGGGCTTGTTCGCTTTTCGGGTCCTGGTCACTGCTAGTTAGCTCCACGAGACTTTGATAAAAAGTTGAAAATGGTCTTTCTCCGACTTCAAAGTAGGATCGACTGGTTTACAGGGCTTGGCTGGTGAACTAGATAGGGACAGGAAAGTTACAGGACCTTTTAAAGAGCGGTGTGAGGCTTGTGCTTCTTTCTATGTCTATGGAGGCCCTAACAGGTCAGTCAGGTTTCGCAGGGTAGCGAAGGCAAAGCAACTTCAGTAACTTTGTGCGAGTGGAGTAAGCGATAGCTCACGCAAACGCTATTGAAAGTGAAGCTCAGTGGCCCTTCGATTTTTTCATAGGTAATAGTGTCTTCGAATTTTAGCCAAGAGTCAGCCAAAGTCGGAAAAGTCCAGTTCAATCAAATCTCGGAACTACGGCTCCAAAGCATCGTGCAGTGGATGTGTCGGGTTCGAAAGTCTCTCTTCCTGCTGCCGTTGGAATTGTGTGTTCGTCTCTGCCTGCTCAAAGAGCGACAATCAAGGGTCTTAAAGGGTATCTGCCTGACTTGAAAACAATCCACGCTCCCTCCGATGAATGATTCTTTGTTCTTGCTTGATTACCGGAGGACTACCGCTAGAAGGCGTTGTCACTGCGACTTGGTGCCTAGTGTGCTCTTCACGGAAAGGAGTGAAACGAGCAAGGAGAGAGAGTCAACCTTTTAGGGAAGTAAGGGGGGAAAGGAAGAGACAGAATCACATCTGCTTGGCTGGTCTTCATGGCATGAGGAACTCGGATTCGACAAAAGAATAAAAACCATAGATGAACTGAGGGATCCCACTGATCGCCCTCCAAACAAAACAACCTGATCTGTGTAGGCCAGAAGCCAGAAAAAGCATGATAGCTCGCTTGATCACACTGATCGCTCCGCTTGTCTTCTTGGTGGAAGGGCTCAGGTTCAGTGAACTGAATGAGCGAGAGCTGTTTAAGAAAGAGGCGGAACATCGCTCTCCGTGGCAGCAAAGGGAATACGAACGAGATCTTGATTCAGCCTTTTTCTGGTAGGGGGTATACTCTCGATGAGCAGAAGTAGATGCACAATGAGATTTACCCTGGATTGCCCCAGTTAGTAGGATTAGTGCTCTATATCTGTCTGTCTCCTATTGTTACGAGAAATCCCTTCCTCGGCCGTAGTGAAGAAGTATAAAGAGTTGTTGACCAACTAAAAGCATGGGAGTTGAAACGCAATGCATTCTTTTCGATTCAAAGCAACTGCTTGGCATGAAGTAAGTACAGCATTTCGAAAAGGTCTATCTAAGGCGAATCCAGAAATAGAGTACATTACGCGAGAAAGAGGGGATTCTAATACGTTAACAGATTCAGAAAGCATAAAGGAAGCGAGTGACCACACAAGATCGGCGCGGTTTTATTCTAAAAAGCACTACTTCCTAGCCCGGGTTGGAGAACTGAAATGGATTTCAATCTATTCAGGTATAGGTGGGATGGAGACAAGTACCAGCTCCATTATATGGTAGGCTTTCGGGCAACTAGTTGGCCTTTTAGATCGGCTTACGCTTTCCTCAGAGGAAGTGGCTAGAGATGCACGAAGGAGTGAAAGCCTCTCTGATTGAATGCGGGTCTTGTGTTATAGGAGCCGAAGCTGCCTAGTCCTTTAGGTCAGTCAGTTAGCCCACTACGCCATCAGAGACTGGATTAGAGCTGGACTGGACCTCCACTTTCGGAAAGATCACCGCGTAATGGAGACTCGCTTTTGACCTAGAAGCTGACAGATGGATTGGCCTTGCCTACTTCATTGCTCACCTTTTTTCTCCCTTCCTTTCTTCTTTAAAGTCGCGATTTCAACGATCTGGTCCTTCGCCCCAGACCACTCTTATTTCCCTGTCACCCGAAGTAACAAAGTCACACAGCCACCCCCAGCTCTTCGCAAATTGGACCTTCAACTTCCCTACGACTTCCGGAAACGCGTCTTGGATGAGCCTAACCGCCGTATACCTTGAAGCACTGTTGTTTTCAACAGCCAGATGGTATCGGAAAGCACCAGCATGCCCTTCAACTACAATCACCACAGCGGTACAGTGGAAGATCTTATTCAGACGAGCGATCGCGCTAGAACTTTGAAGCAGGGGAATTCAAGAGTTGAACTTCAATAGAAATCAATAGGAACTTACGGACACTAGTACTAGTGGGAAATTTTCTCTTCATTGTCTTTTTTACTTTACATTCGTTGGACCAAAAATCATACAATAGCGAGAACGAGGAGGAACTCATGATGGTACCCCTTATAACTTTTAAGATAATAAGAGAGAGGGTTGGTAGTGAACAGCGGATCTGCGACACTAGATCATAACAGCTGATATGCGATAGTAGTAGTAGTAGTACTAGTACGAGTAAGACCTATGAATCTTTGACAGAAAGCCGTAATTCCATGAATTTCATAAGCCTTTTTTATTTAACCGGTGACGAGGTTACATAGTAAGAAAGGGATGCCACCCCTTAGTAGCTAAGTAGCAAGTGAGCATGCCCCCGTAAGGAAAGGGAATTCCGAGAGCCCTTACTTAAGCTTAAAGCCGTAAAGGATACTAATGGTTCATCCAGAAACCGAATGAAGGACGCGAAAGTAAGAGTACAAATATGACGTGGAGAAGAGCTTACTGACTTATGAGCAAAAGTGGCGGGGAGCGCGGAAACGCGGAAAAAGAATAGAAGTCACTCGCGGATCACATGCATGCTATTGCGACAAGACTTAACACTTACCTATAAAATGAAGTAGGAGACTCGAAAACAAAGGCGCAATTTACGTCACATACTTTCACAACTATAAAACGTATTTTTCATTTATCAGAAGGCTTGTCGTAAGTGATCACAATCACAGAACCTTCAGCCCGATACGATATTTCAGGTGTAATACTCGTGTAGGAGTGTCCCATACCCATAGTCAAGAGAAAGTAGGAGTGGGATAAAGATAAAGCGGTATTACAGAAGCGGCTTTAGGAGGTGTTCAAAAGACGACATTTAACCCAAGGGGAATGAACGAAGATAGAAGCAAAAACAGTAGCCAGATCCTCTTCCCCCAGTTGTCAAAGTCAAGGGAGCTGCTCTTTTTTCCTGTCTAAGTTAGTTTAATGACGCTCCTTTCCACTTTTATCATCCTGCAAGTGCAATGCAAGAAAAGGCCCCAACCTATAGAGAGGGCGTTTTCGAGGAAGTAGGCACCTCTTAGATCGATATCCAGTAGGTAATGAAAATCATCTTCCGGAGCATAAAATAAAAAAAGAATTGTTCTTTTAAGGTCCTTATCCCTCAGCATACATTACATATTAGTATAGAGCAGAGGCATTAATATGTATGAGTTGGGGAGAGATGGGATATAGCTAATCTTTCTTAATTAAGCAAATGGAGATTTATTTGGAAGGTTAGGTGAAGGGAGCCTATATAATGATAATGATAATGAGAAAGAGAGCTGTTGATGTTGAAAAGGCTTCCATCCTAGTTGTAGTTGAGAAGCAGGAAAGAAGAGTAGGCATGGGGCTTCTTTCACTTTCTTACTCGTTTTTTTCTTAAGAAAGCAATGATTTTAGCGTTTAGGGGAGAGCCTAGGAGCCATCGTCTTTTTACTCAGCTCAGATAAGCGGTCATCATTCAATTTAGGCATAGGGCCAAAGATCGGGAACTTTCATTCCCAGTATAAGTCCTCGAGTTTCTTGAGCGATTGTTCCATTATCCTTCTACAACCCAGTCTTGTGGAGGAGTCTTTGCACGCACATGAGGTCTGATGAAGAATCCCATGGTCTATGAAAGACTTATACAAAGCATTAGAGATGCCATTCTTTGACAGGATCGGAGAAATCTCATAACTTTCCCTATATGATCAAATGAAAGGGGTCAGAGCCATGCGAGAAAAGGCTTAACTTTAACGCGCAAAAACTGAAATTTTGCATTTCAGCCGTCTAATTCTAGCGTGATTATAGATTATAGAGTAAGGAGAGAAAGGAGCCGGTACCCATAGCCCATAAAAAAGTGTTCATCAGATGGCACACCAGGTATGTCCCTCCAAGGGACAGACTGGCACTGTGTTGAACATCTAGAGCCGGACCGGAATGGGAGCGCATGTCCAGCTCAAGCCCAGATCCTGGTTTTTTATTAGGCCTATTGCTGTGAACATGACTCTTTCTTCTGACTTCGAAGAACTCGACTCCTTCCTACGCGCGGGGAATGAGTTCTCTAATAAGATTCCGAGCAGTAAGCGTGCAAGTGTGAACATGTACAGTCTCTCGTGAGGCCGCTTACTCGTCAATTGCTCCTTCTTGGTTTCTTTAGTATTTAATGCGATTGAAGCTTTTAGAGAATCTCGTAGCGATTGGTACTGTGTGAGAAGAAATCCCGGTAGCTAAGTGGTTTAGCGGGCGACAGTTAGAGTTCAAGTGAATGGTCGTTGTTGTGTGGGGTCGACTCCCCAACGAGATATGTAACAAATTTCGTAACGTTAACGTAATATATATAAGAGGCTGGTTTTTATGCAAAAAAAGACAAAACGGGATTCGATTTCCACTCATAAGGAAGGAAGGTTAGATACCTTTGACAGGGTTGTATTTTTGGTTGAAATGGGATGGTGTTCAAACTCCCGAAATGCAGTCAGCAGGCCTTCCCCTTTACTGACTGGACTGACTCGGGGAAGGGGTGATCTCCTCCGGAGCATGCTGCACAGCCACTCATTCGTTCTGACTAAATAGTAGAATATATATATCTCTCGGCGATTCTTTTCTCCGCTAATAAATCCTTCCCAACCAGCCCGCCCGATCGATTTTGTAAGATCGGCTAATTCAAAGATCTGGTCCGAAGTTGTCGGAACGAATCGTTTGCTTTATCGAGCAAAGCTTTCTCTGGGGGTCTTGGTTGGCCCCGCTCTTTTCAACCAACCTGGCGTCGCCCCGCTTTGCGATATGAACGGACACGAAGAAAGAACGCAGGCAGCGGAAATGCAAAAGAGAAGAGCAAAGATTCCAGACCCTTATTGACTCAATCACAAATCTGTTGAATGAAGGTTCTCAGCCACTAGTTAGAAGGAAATCAAATCCCTTGACTTCGCTTATGTCTTTATAAAGAAAGCAAGTGAGGCGGGCCATTCGAAGTAACGTAACAAGATTCTATGTTGCACCATCTTCCACTCTTCCCGGGATCCGGGGTTTTTGAGAAAAGGTCCCATCCTTCAATATCATGATTGGGTCGACCAGGCCAGATCATGAGTGAATAGAAAATCGAAAACGTACATAGCTGTTCCAGCTGAAATACTTGGAATAATTATACCACTTCTACTAGGAGTAGCCTTTTTAGTGCTAGCTGAACGTAAAGTAATGGCTTTTGTGCAACGTCGAAAGGGTCCTGATGTAGTGGGATCGTTCGGATTGTTACAACCTATAGCAGATGGTTTGAAATTGATTCTAAAAGAACCTATTTCACCAAGTAGTGCTAATTTATCCCTTTTTAGAATAGCTCCAGTGGCTACATTTATGTTAAGTCTGGTCGCTCGGGCCGTTGTACCTTTTGATTATGGTATGGTATTGTCAGATCCGAACATAGGGCTACTTTATTTGTTTGCCATATCTTCGCTAGGTGTTTATGGAATTATTATAGCAGGTCGGTCTAGTAATTAGGGGGCGGCCGTTCGGTCGCCTATGATACTAGGACCAATAGGTAAAAATGGGTTTGTGCCGCAGGTGTTGAACGATCTACTCTACACAGGTGTGGGCTTACAAGGGCTAGGGCTCATAAATCCTTTCCATTCATCAATAGGGCCCTGGTCGGTCACTTTTCCGGGCCGGGATCGATAAGTGGAAGTCATAAAAAAGAGATGTTTCTCTTCGCACCTCAGATCAAATCAAGAGGCAATGTCATTGTCAAGCTGGCATAAAAAGGATATAAAAAAAAAAGGCTTTTTCAAAAAGGAAAAGGCTATACAATACATTAGTAGAAGTAAGCGTTAGCTTAGCCTACTCTACTAATGTATTGTATAGTAGGGTGTAGTATAATAGGCGAGCAAGTTAGCGAAGACGCTTAGGCTAATAGATAAGAGAGCGTCGGTGCGTAGCCTTCATTCTACTACGCTACGCAAAGGTTACGAAGTCACTTAGCTCGACGTTAGGAGAGTCAAGAGGGAACGCCATACCTACATATAAGAACCGCTGTTCGCTGCCTTTAGAAGGTCTAACCTTTCGCTCCCCTACTGAAAAGGGTCATTCACGCTTCGCCCCACTGATAGACTACTTAAGATTCAATTCAAAAGGCCCTAGCTTAGTTTCGAAAGCCTTTGTCATTGTCAGTCAACTAAGCGCGGGCCTGAGGCCCCCTACGAATCCGTAAATCTGAAGAGCATGCCGCAACAAAAGGATGGTCCCCTATGCATTTCATTCTTTCCGGAAGGGAAAAAAAGAGAGGACCCCCCCATCATGGTGAACCTCTCCTTGTGATCGGGATGAGGTAAATGCCTCCCAGCCGGGGGGCGGATCGAATCGGAGTTTCCTTAGGTATCCACCGACCTACAGTTATCCTTAAACTTCCGTGCTTGGTGGAGAAGAAGCGAACAAAGGTACGCTCGCTTGCTGTCTTGTTCTCTGCCTAAACTGGGATCGCTCGCCAGCTAGGTCAGATTGGAGCAACATTTATTGAGAACATATTACCCATCTTGGGGGACAAGGGGCGGAACGACCTCTCGATCTACTTACTGCAGCCCAGGAATAAAAACGTCCGTCTAGGCCTTCCCTGTTGCTCCGATCCCCCCTACGCCTAGGACGTTGTCTGGGCCAAGAGCCATAGTTAGTTGCTGTTTTCATTTGGTTGTTTTTTTCTCGTTGTTGATACCGGCAAGACCCAGCCAGATGATGTCTACTGGTTGGTAGTGAGAGGACTCTTAGTATCTGCATACCCCAAAGAAAAGGGGACGCTGATTAAAAAACAATCATTTGATTTTGTTTCTTGCTCTCCCTTATAAGCAGGAAAGGAGTCTATCTATCTGCCTAGCTTTGGTAGATTTCCCCCAACGCAATCCACAGAAATTCCACGAATCCCTTGGTGGATAAGTCCGACGACTCAGCAGCAGTTCGGAATCACGTTTCTCGTCTGGTGGATCTGATATAGAGTTAGGGGGCAATACATACCAAAAGGTACCATAAAAGAACTGTGGGCGAGGAAAACACGAACCACAGAGACTCGTGAGCAAAGGAAGAGGGATAGCGCAACCGCCTTCTGGAGTTCGTCCATAAAGAGATATCCGAGCGATAAGGAAACCTTTGACAGAACAATAAAAAAGAAGAATTTAGCAATAAAAAAAAAATGGATCTTCGGGACTTTCTTAACAAGAACAAAAAAGATGTAGGAAAATCGCCTCCAAATGAGCCGATCTAAAGCGACGTTCCTTAGTTTCAGGAAGTCGAGCGGGAGTGACTAGCCTTCCTTCAAAGGCCAGATGGGTGCCTTCACCTCTGCCTCTATCTCGAAAGAGATTAGTAAGGCGACGGTTCGTAGCGCTTACCATTCTTTGTGATTGCTTATTCGAAGCAGGCCGACTTTATGATATGAAAAGTGGCTAAAAAGCTCCATCCGGCAAAGAGAAGAAACAAGCCCTTCTTTTGCACTTCCCTCACTGTGTCAATTTATGCTAGAGCACCACCTATTCTTTTACAAAAGATAGACAGACGGGTCTTCAGGTGTCACCAATGTCCGATCTTCGGATGCTTGGCTATCTCGGATGCTCTTTTTAGGGATGCGAGAAAAGAAGCTGGGACAGGAAGGGATGTTGGAACATCACTCCTAGGAACTATAACAGATGTCATCACCTCATTAGGGGGAGGATGCTGGTTATTAATAAACTCTATTTGCGCCTTGAATCGGATTTGCTTGAATAGGCTCTGATTCTCAATTAACGAGGTCAACTAAAGGTGCCGACTTTACCTTTTTGCTTCTGGAACAAAATCCCCTGTCTCTTAATCACCCCTAGGAAGAAGCGCTTTAGTTATCGATCTCAATCAACACGTGCTACTTCAAGGTGAACAACTATGGGCGCTGGTGCTGAAGAAACTAATGACTCAGATGCTGAAGACGGGAATGCTTCTATGGAATAGCCTCCGTTGCCGGTTCTACTTATCATTCCGTTCTGTCACGATGTGCTTTATCTTCACCTCCTGGAGCTGGATAAGTATGGAGCTCTTCTGAGCAGAGTGAGTTCCGTAACATGGACTGCCTCGGAGCAAGGCCCTAGGTAGATGGTACGCTTCGCCTCCTTTGTTAGAGTGAGAAAAGACCACGGAAGGGGCTCTTTGCCAGAGCTGCATTATATTCATTGAGATTTCCTAAGGGCAAAGTGACGTCTGTAGCAAAGGCGGGAAAGGTCCCGGAGAGAGCTGATTGACCATAAATTTTCTCGGGTCTTTGGCTCTTTCGCCAGCTGTGAATGCCGTATTGGCTTTAGCAAAGCCTTTTCTTTTGAGGTATGTAGAGAATCTCAAAGCTTGCCGAGGGGATAGCGATCGACGCACTCCCTGAGTTGAAGGGCGCAAGGGCTGTAGCATTCTTTCTAGGAGGTCTCTTTCTCTCTAGCTTTCTTACTAGTGCCGCAGCTAATGCTAACTTCAACGTATTGTCGTAAAAATAAGAACTAAGAAAGCAAGAATCCGGAAATGACTTTAGCGAGAGCTGCTGTAGGTATTTGGAAATGGAAAGAGTTTTTCAGTTCTTCGATCCCCGCTCACTTCGCTAATGCTTCTCCTGCGCTTGACTGAAAAAGGAGATCCCAGACTTTCTAATCAATTCAAAGAGATGGCGCTTCCACTAGCTTTCTTCATAGATGAGATGAAGGCATCCGCCGATCAGACGATTTTCACGTCTTCGAACTGCTTGCTATCTTCAGAATGTGGAATAATAGACTAATTAATCAGAAAAGAAAGGGAGAAGAGCATATCCCTTGCCCTTCTTAGCCCTCCTTTTGCTTCCCTTACTTTCCATGTGGGGCTAGGTACGCGAAGGCTTATCCTCAACTGAGCTCATCTTCTTCATTGGCACCGAAAAGAGAGATCGTCCAATGGCGTCATAGAAGATAGTTAGACCTAACCCCATGAACTGAAGGAAGGGTAGGACTCTGACCGTACTTTCCGAGAGTAGACAATTCAAATAATGCCCCTCCGTAACCTAACTAGGACATGAGCACGGAACCTGTAGCTTCTCTTTTTCCATTGCCCTCATCGACTGGGAGTTTCCCGCGCTTTTTCTTTGTTTTGTTGAAGACAGCTGCCTGCGGCGCAGCTACGGTACGGACTTTATTTGAGGAGTGAGTGAAAGGCAATTCAAGTAGATTGGATTTCTCCTCTATCCCATCCTGACTCGTCCATTAACCCTCGCAACCGCCCTGGCAAGCTGTCTTATAGCTGTGAAAAAGGCATATCGGGAAATCTGTCCCTTTCTTGTCTAATATCTAAAGAGAATGGGAGACAGGATAGACTGTTCCCCCGAATCAATGAAATTAGATGCAGCTGCTCCCTCTCGTCGTCCAAGAACAATAGAAAGAGAGTGGCTAGCGCTCCCTCCGCTGAGACCTGTTGGCCGTCAACTGCTTCAACTGCAGATGCGGCTGAGCTAGATGTGCCATCAATAGCGAAGGAAGTGGCTGACGAAGCTCCTCTTCATAGACACATGTGGAATCCGTCCCTTTCAGCCCCTGAACCTAATGAATGGTACGCTGAGGCTTCTCCTTCCCCTGAAATCGGCCGTAAACAGACACTGCTTGAAGACAAGAAAGGTTGGGACAAAGACCTCTATTTCAAATCTCGTAGGAAGTGGAAAGGAAGTAGCTTGTGCTTGGCGTGCTCGCGAGCTCCGAAGCTGATGAAAGATTGAATTAACCTCGGGAACTCGTGAAAGCAGTTTCACTAATGGCCGAAGTCCTTCTTCGCGCACAGCCAGACCTTCTGCTCGATTCTTTCTTGCCTCAGCTGGGAAGAAGGCTGGAATCTCTCTCTCCCAGAATGTGATCTCTTTCTCTTCACTCCCCCTCCCCTTTTCATGTAAGGAGCCAAACAAAAAAGTGGACTTGCGGGCCAGCGATCTCACGAAGCTCCTCTCTAGTTAAAAAAGAATAGGACTACCCCTGCTACGAACATTCACATTCCCCAGCTTGAATCTACCCATAAACACGCGAAATCCCATCACATCAAACCTAAGAAGAAGAAAACCTTGACGACTTCTTTTTGGCCTCCTTTTACATTTACAATGGGATTCAGACAAGGAGAGACATGCAGACTGATTCTCTTTTCTTACGTGAATGAGATACTACTGAAATGCAGATAGCTTTAACTCCTTCTTCCTTCTAGTAGGACTTAATACCGCCAATTAGTGCTTCAATCGGGCTTTTGGCTTTCTCCTTTTATACCGCTCCTGCCTTCCCTTTTGGGTACGAGTTTCAATTGGGAGAACTTGAACTAGCTAGGACGCCCTTGTTTGGGGCTTTAATTAAATGGATTAGCCTACCAGGCCTAAAAGTTTAGAAAAGTCCTTTCTTTCTATTCATAGAGAATCAATCCTCGGAATCGACGCACCTTCTAATTCGAATACTGTTTCCTTTAGGAGCGGAAATGACGACATCTACTATTCCATCAAAGAGCCTAGTCGTCCTAAGCCCTTCTAGTTCATCTGCATCAGCTAATATCGAACGCCTGTTGTGCCCCGAGAATGGTCTGTTTCGGGCTATCCTTCATATCTTAAGGCAGTTCAGTTACTTGCATCAACAGGAAAGTATTCATTCCCTACTTTCGCTCCTAGGCTTTCGGGAAAGCAAAGAGACTTCTACTGTTCTAGCTGTTGTCGGAACTGTTCAAGAATCCACTGTGGCACTTTCGGAAGGGGGAATCAGACTAGGCTGTCACTGTTCTAGAAGAGGAAGCGTAACTGGCACGAATTGAATCGATAGCAGGGTAAGGAAAAACCTTTTTAAACCAACCGTTACTGCATTCATTAAGAGTGAAAGCTGAAAGTCTCTTTCTATTATG